AATGAATTCTGTTGAATTATTTATCTACACGTGTTAAAATCCTAGCAAGAATCTAATCTATTTTAGAAAGATTTTCTATATATATTTGGACTGGAATTGACCAAGATTCAATACTAATAATATTCCTTATTAGTGTCGAATAGAAATTTAAATGGGGCGTGGCCAAGTGGTAAGGCAACGGGTTTTGGTCCCGCTATTCGGAGGTTCGAATCCTTCCGTCCCAGGGCATATCCCTTCTATCGGAGTAAAGGTTGCTTTTGTAAATAACGTTCTGTTTAAAGGAAGTTAGTTACTTAGAAAAACCTTCCGTCTTCTATCTATTTGAATTTTCAATGATCCGAATCGCAATAAGAAAAAACCTATCTTCCCGATTTATTATTCCCTATCCATTAAACTTAAAAGAGGTAGCCCAATTTTTTGGATCTCTGAATTCTAAACAAGAGGGGGTTATTACATTCAGGAATTAAGTCTCTTAAGATAGGTAAAATAAAAAATGAGGGGGGCGGGCTTAATCTGGACTTGTTTGTCTTTGTCTCTAGACAGCCCGCCCCCTTCCGTAAAAAGTAGACTTTTTATTTCTGATTCAACATTCCCAGAGAATTCGGGGGGGGGGGGGTAGATAGGTCTTAATCCGCAACCGTAGGTATTCATTTAAATATATGTGTCTGTCCGAATCTCATTAACAATGAATCAACTTACATACGTATTTTCTTTGAACTTTTTAGGTATTTTGTGTTTGGCTCTAATGAATAATTGTAAATCTATGGAACGATTGAGATGGGGGTAATTCATCTATTTTATTCACTTTATGCCCAGATTGCAGAAAGATTACTCAATTTCAGGTAAAAAAATACATATAAAATGAGGAATAACTTAATATGTATGTAGTGTTATAATTCGATTTCGTTCTATTTCAGTGACAGCAGTCTTTCGTTTTTGTGAAAAAGAATTAAAATGTTAAATATTTCAATATTTAACGATGAAGTCTTTACTGTAAAACTTTATTCAAATTATGATGTTGAAATAGGAAATCGATTAGAAAAGGGTTTTAATGATTCCTTATGAGTTGAATCTTTGGTATTCAAAGAAGTGGGAGATGGGTCAGTCTCTCCTATTGAGTCATTTGAAGATGCAGAGTAAAAAAAATTCATTTATTTGTGTTATTTATGTTATTTTTATATTTCTGTTAGTTTGCCTTTTTTTATAAAAAAATGTTACATTCATATAATAAAAGGTGGGGTCTTGCTAAGATTTCTTCAAAAAAAAAGATTTCCCATCTACGTTCTACGTAGAGAAGAAAAAAGTATAGATTAATATGTCTATGTACCGACTGAACCAATGACTATTCATGATTCCATAATTGAATCAATTCCATACTGGTTCCAAATTAGAGGAGTGTTATGGTAAAACTTCGTTTGAAACGATGTGGTAGAAAGCAACGTGCGACTTGAAGGACACGATCCGATGTGGATTCTTATTCTTACATCCGCCATTTTCTATTTTATATAGGAATAAAGGTGCTCTTGGCTCGACATCGTTTGTTCTGTTCCGCTAGAACCCCTCTTTTTTGGGGTTGTAAAGGAAATAGTACATGATGGAGCTCGAGTAGAAACTATTGATTCATAGGAGCAAGGATCTAGGGTTAATGCCAATAAAGCGGAACAACTTCGTAAGTATATCATCAATATAGAAATTGAAAGGGTCCGATTCGGGCAAGTTTTCAATTCAAAAGGAAAATTTGTTGGAATTGAAAAAACTTTTTCGATTCAAAGTGTATCACGCGGGAATCAACCGCTCGTATGTATCTTTGATACAAAGAAATCACAAAAGGGGTATGTTGCTGCCATTTTGGAAGGATTAAGAAGGCACCGAAGTAATGTCTAAACCCAATGATTTAAAACAAAGAAAAAGGATCCCAGAACAAGGAAACGCCATTTCAATTGTCTCAATAACTAGATCAGAATAAAGAATCCAAATAGATTGTATTTTATTTTAAACGAGACAAACAGGGGGGGTTAAAGACCATTCAATAAATGAAAAAATTGCCTAAAGATTTTATTTTCTTTTCAGCTATTATCCAACTTGAGTTATGAGTACAAATGATTTTTTCTTTTTTTCAGGAAGGACGAAAAGAAAAAGGAGGTAAATTCTAGTCTACTTTATTTTATCAACTCTTTTGCCATTCATTAGAATTCTATAGAATTCTATACATAGACAAAACCTCGAATCATTTTTTCTCGAGCCGTACGAGGAGAAAACTTCCTATACGTTTCTAGGGGGGGTCTTGTTCATTTACTTACATCTATCCCAATGAGCCGTCTATCGAATTGTTGCAATTGATGTTCGATCCCGAAGAGAAGGAAGAGATCTTCGGAAAGTGGGTTTTTATGATCCGATAAAGAATCAAAGTTATTTAAACGTTCCTGCTATTCTATATTTCCTTGAAAAAGGGGCTCAGCCTACAGGAACTGTTCGGGATATTTTAAAGAAGGCGGAGGTTTTTAAGTAATTTTGCTCCAATTAAATAAACGAAATAAAATTAAGGAAATAAAAGGTGGTTGTGATTCGTATATAATTTTGTATAACTTTTCTATACTATGTTTTTTTATTTCCCCCTTTTTGGGACTCTATTCTATTTATCATTATCACTGCTTCCATAGAATTACATGTGACAAAACCTTAGGGGGTTGATCCTATAAATAGAAAATTCCGACATTTTCTTCAATCGGGCGGTTTTCCTCGGAACTCTACTAACAAGTAATAAACAAGGAATCCATTTTGTTTATTCTACTTATTATTTTATTGATTGAATACGATATTTTTTCTACTTCTTCCTTATTTATTCCCCCATCTAAACTTTTTTGCATCTATGTAGTGCCAATCCAACACAAGTTTTTTCTTGAAATTGAAATTTTTCCGCTGTATTCTTTTCTCAACATTTATATTGACAACAGTGTATCGAACAAATATAATTCGTCGTCATAAGCGGATCGATTTCTTTCTGTCCGATAGCGCAGGTTTTTTTTACCTTACATCATTCAAATGAGAGGTTCGTTGGATTCGCTTTGATACAAAAAGGATTTTTTGATTGAAAGGTCGATAACATAAGAGGTGGTCTATAAATTTTGATATTTCTCTATCTTTTTCTTTTTTTTTATCAGAGAATTTCTTGTATTTTCGTCTCATCCATTCATTTTGATGTTCCGAATCCATTTCAAAAATCTTTTTTTTTTTTAGATTTTTTCTTTCTTAGTTCAACGGTTTGATTGCCTTGTCTAATCTTTTTTTTTGATTCTGATTGTATCTACATATTCTTTTTATTCGATTCGGGTTGCTAACTCAACGGTAGAGTACTCGGCTTTTAAGTGCGGCTAGGATCTTTTACACATTTGGATGAAGCGAAGGATTCGTCCATACCATTGGTAAAGTTTGGAAGACCACGACTGATCCTGAAAGGGAATGAATGGAAAAAATAGCATGTCGTATCAACGAGGAGTTCTGATAATATGTTATTCTTTCCGAATCGGTACAAACCCTTTTTTTTTTGAAACGGAGCAAAATGAATTCAATTTCAAGTTGGGTCGAATGAATAAATGGATAGAGATAGAGTTCTATGGCTTCAATTAATTGATTAGAGGGAAAAAGCAACGAGCTTCTGTTCTTTATTTGAATGATTACCCGATCTAATTAGACGTTAAAAATATATTAGTGCCTGATACGGGACGGGCTTCTCCCATGAGTGGATTCTTTATTTTTTTAATGAATCCTAACTATTGACATTTTCCATTATGGAATGGAAACGGGTGTGTAGAAGAAACAGTATATTGATAAAAAAATTCCAAAATCAAAAGAGCGATTGGGTTGAAAAAAGAAAGGATTTTTAACCGTCTTGTTATTCTATAACGAACATAAACCAATTAATTTAAATGGAAAAGAGAGGATAGAGAATCTGTTGATAAGTTTACCTATACCCGAGGTATCTATTCGTTTTTTACTTTTTACTATAAAATGCCTTGTTTTGGCTGTATCGCACTATGTATCATTTGATAACCCCCCAAATCTTCTATCCTTAGTTCAACTAGAATTTCAAATGGAGGAATTCCAAAAATATTTAGAGCTAAATAGATCTCAACAACACTACTTCTTATATCCACTTATCTTTCAGGAGTATATTTATGCACTTGCTCATGATCATGGTTTAAATAGATCGATTTTGTTAGAAAATGTGGGGTATGACAATAAATCCAGCTTACGAATTGTGAAACGTTTAATTTCTCAAATGTATCAGTATCAACAGAATCCTTTGATTCTTTCTGCTAATGATTCTAACCAAAATATATTTTTGGGGCGCAACAAGAATTTGTATTCTCAAATAATATCCGAGGGCTTTGCAGTCATTGTGGAAATTCCGTTTTTCTTACGATTAATATCTTCCCTAGAAAGGAAAGGGATAGTCAAATCTCATAATTTACGATCAATTCATTCAATATTTCCTTTTTTAGAGGACAAATTTTCACATTTAATTTATGTGTTAGAGATACTAATACCCTACCCAGTCCATCTGGAAATCTTGGTTCAAACTCTTCGCTACTGGGTAGAAGATGCTTCTTCTTTGCATTTATTACGATTCTTTCTTCACGAGTGTCGTAATTTGAATACTCCAAATAAAGCCAGTTTTTCTTTTTCAAAAAGAAATAAAAGATTATTCTTCTTCCTATATAATTCTCATATATGTGAATACGAATCCATCTTCGTCTTTCTCCGTAACCAATCTTCTCATTTACGCTCAACATCTTCTGGAACCCTTCTTGAACGAATATATTTCTATGGAAAAATAGAACATCTTGTACAAGTCTTTGCTAAGGCTTTTCAGGACAATCTATGGCTGCCGAAGGATCCTTTCATGCATTATGTTAGGTATAAAGGAAAATCAATTCTTGCTTCAAACGGGAAGCCCCTTTTGATGAAAAAATGGACATATTACTTTGTCAATTTATGGC